TAAATAGTATAACGATTAGAAGAAAGGTGTACCATACATCTAATATTAATTATTATAGCATACCTATAGCGAATAAGTACTGTAAAGGAAAGTTGAAAGAGAAATAAGTGAAATAGAACTTGAAATTCGTTAACTAACAAGCGGACGAATGTCGTCGTACCTTTTGTATAATGGGTTCGCAAGAAAAATATTTGGCAAACTTAAGTCAATAAATGCAGGTGTAGCGAAAGCAAGTATAAATTATGCGTTTAGTTAAATATTACCCGAAACCAAGGGATCTAATTATGAATAGTTTGAAACCTTCTTAATTGACGGGTGGAAGAACGAACCGGTGATTGTGGCAAAAATCTCGGATAATTTGTGATTAGGGGTGAAAAGCCAATCGTCCTTGGAATAGCTGGTTTTCTGCGAAAACTATAGAAGTAGTGTGCCATATTGTATTCTAACAAGGTAAAGCACTGAATAAACTTAGGGGGTTTATCCTTACTAAGTAAAATCAAACTATGAATGTGTTAGAAGAAATTTATGACAAACAGACAATTCGCGAGAAGGTGGATTGTCAAAAGGGACACAACCCAGATCAGAAGTTAAGGTCACAAATAATATCTAAGTGTAAAAGGGGCAGAATCTGGAACCCGAAGTAGGGTCGACTTAGATAATGAGAAAGTAGGCTTGGAACCAGCCATCTTAAATAGATTACGTAATAGTTCACTCAATAAGTTGGTTAGCCCCTAAAATTTTGATGGCTTAAGAAAAAGAAAGTCAATAAACCCAAACTCTGAAATTATAATTTGGTAGCAGAACGTTTTGTTATAGAGTAAGCGATAGCTAAAATCAAAAGTGATAATGCGAACATGAGTAAAATACAGTGTGATAATCGCTGCTCAATCGACCTAAGGTTTCCAATTAAAGGATTAACCGAATTGGATTATTCAGTCCCTAAAATTAATCGATGGGGGAACTCATTTAAGCGCTGCGGGCGTCAGGAAATAATATTAGATCACAATAAAGGATGACTGTACTATAAACTAACACAAGGGGGTCGAATTGATGGTTGAATTTATCTTAAGGAACTCGGCAAATTGTCTCTGTAAGTTCGCAAGAAAGAGAGTCAAAACTTAACAACTCATTAGGGGTTAAGTTAGATCGCAGAAAACAGGGGGTGTTGACTGTTTACCAAAAACATAGCTTCCAGCAAATTTTAATAAAAATTAAGTATTGGAAGTGAGGCCTGCCCAATGATTGTATCCTAACTTAAATAATAAACTGGGATAAAGTTATTTGATTAAGGACAATTCAATGGCCGCGGTAAAACTGACCGTGATAATGTAGCGCAATCCATAGCCAATTAATTGTTGGCAAGTATGAATGGCTTAACAAGCGCCCCGCTGTCTCAAGATAAAAACCTGTGAAATTGGAGCCGTAGTGAAGATACTACGTACAAATTGTTAGACGAGAAGACCCCATTGAGCTTTACTGGAAATTTATATAATTCTTTTTTTATTAATGTGTAGATTATGTGGGAACTAAACAATAGTTTTGACTTTAATGAAAAACCACTTTTTAATAATTTAAGGTTCAAAAAAAAAGTAAAAGTGTAAAGCAGACAGTTTAGTTGGGGCGACTGCCTTCTAAATAGTAACGAAGGTGTACAAAGGTGAATAAAATAATAGATTTAGTTTAAAGCCTGACAGCGAGGATAATTTTCCGAGCTGACACGAAGATTTATTAGGGATGATTTTTCGTGGGTTATAATGACCCGTTAGTATTAAATGGGAAAGCTAACGATCAACGGATAAAAGTTACCATGGGGATAACAGCGTAATATCGTTCGAGAGTTCATATCGACAACGATGTTTGCGACCTCGATGTTGAATTGTGGTATCCTGGGGGTGCAGCCGCCCCCAAGGGTTGGACTGTTCGTCCATTAAAACCGCACATGATTTGAGTTCAGATCGGCGTGAGCCAGATCGGTTTCTATCTACAATTTGTAAAGGAAACATAGATATCTCTATTTTCTAGTACGAAAGGACCGAATAATTAGTTGTCCTCTGGTGCCCAATTTAAGGGGAAGTACGTTGGATAGCCACGACAGTAAAACTATATTGGTAAATTATATAAAACCTTTTAAGTTAATCACTGAAAGCATCTTAAGTGAGAAACTAAATATTATTTTATGTTTCCATTATATTGGATCGTTTAAGACTAAAACGTCGATAGGACCTAAGTAAGTTTGGCTAAGGGTTACTAAACTCTTATTACTAATCTAATTTAATAATTCTATTAAATTATAATTATTAATAATAAATAAGGACGAAGGTAAGAGGAATTTAAAGCTTATCTTCCTTGGGATTATAGTTAAATTGGAATAACAATTGGTTGTCATCCGATAAATACGGGTTCAATTCCCGTTAATCCCGTAAATTTCTACGATAGCTTAAGGTAAAGCATTTGATTGTTAATCAAAAAAATATCAGTTCAATTCTGATTTGTAGAAATGGTGATCCGGAAGTTGAAATAAAATATATAGAAATAATTTCCAAGCCGAACGATAATAAGGCTCGGCTGGATTAAGAATTTTTATTGTGCCTAATTCTTATAAAAATTCATTATATTATGGATTAACGGGGGCTAACCCCTTAAGAGATTAAGAGTTTTAATGGCGATCGTCCCCCTAATTCTATAATAAGCGACTAAAATAGCCAACCCTATTGCAGATTCTGCTGCTGCAATAGTTAATATCATTATAGTAAATATTTGGCCTGTTATATTATCAATAGCAATCGAATTTATTAAAAATAAAAAGGAAATAGCCAATAACATTAATTCAATACACATTAACATAATAATTATATTGCTTCTATTTAAAACAATTCCTAAAACCCCTAATATAAATAAAATTACACCAATAGTTAAATATTCATAATACATATTTTCTCAATGAAATATATTAAGCTTGAATGTCTGAAGGGACTTGAACCCCTATAATCTATTCCGAAGATAGATATTTTACCTTTAAATTACAGACATTATAGGGTACCGGGGGCGCTTAAGTGTTCCCGGTATTTATTATTCTCAATCTAGGCCACCTAAAATTCATTCATATATTAATCCTAAAGTTAATATTATTAAAAACAATATTAATATTCAAAACCCTAATAAATCAATTTGGTTTGATGTTACGCTTCAGGGGAATAGAAATGAAATTTCTAAATCAAAAATCATAAACAATATCCCAACTAAAAAAAATCTTACAGAAAAGGGGGCTCTAGAAGATTCAAAAGGATCAAAGCCACATTCGTAAATAGATACTTTCTCACAGTCTGGTTGTTTTACCCCTACAATATAGGAGGCACCAGAAATAACAGTTGAAAGAGATACACTAAATAATAATAATAAAAATATACCTAAATAATCAGACATTTTATAATCAAAGTTGTCGACTTGTTTGGATAAAGATATCTTGTCTTTTTATTTCTGTACCCATATCATGAGTTAAAACGATTGCTCCTATCATTGCTACTAATAAAACAAAACTAGCAATTATAAATAAATAATAAAGTTCTGTATATAAAATTCTTCCTATTATTTCTATATTAGTGTATGTTGCGGTGTAATCTCAATAATTTATTCCAGCGGAATAAATAAAGGCCATAGGAGGGGTCTCCTGATGGTTTTGTCAAATTCAAATTTCAAATAAAAAAACTATACCAATTATTAATCCTGCAAGTAAATAATTTGACATATCTTCGCTTCCCCCTAAATCTGCTAAATTAAGCATCATTATGACAAATAAAAATAAAATTGCAATTGCCCCGACATAAATAATTAAAAAAATTAATGCTATAAATTCTACATTTAGAAGAATAAACAATGCGGAGGCGTTAGTGAATGCGACTATTAATCAAAGGACTGAGTGCACCGGGTTAAGAGCAGATATTACCATTATTCCAGAAAAAAGAACATTAACCCCAAATAAAAAAAATAATCCTTCCACTTTATCTCAATTCAAATAAAATAGGGACTCGTTACTCCCAAGGAGGTTTGAACTCCCATTCTAAGCTCGAAAAGCTTATGTCCTAACCATTAGACGATAGGAGCGAATAATTATTGGAATTAATTTTACGGTTGAGTTTTAATAGGTATGGGGGAGAGAAGAGGCTTGAACTCTCGGCCTCTGGTCCCACAAACCAGCGCTCTACCGCTGAGCTACTCTCACCCTTTAATTGAACGATGGACTAAGCCCGATCGATCGGGCTTTAGAAATAATTTTTTATAACATCCGTAATAATGACGGGGAAGACTCCAATTATAAAAACTAACAATACTAAAGGTAATAGGACATAAAACTCGCGCCTACTTAAATCTCTAGAAAAATTTAAAGACTTAGAGGGGGTTCCAAAACAGACTCGATTATAAAGGTACATTGAATATGCTGCGGATAAAACTATGCCTAACGAAGCTAACGCGCCTACTATATAACTATATTCGAATGCTGCTAATAAAGAAAGAAATTCTCCTATAAAGTTACAACTTAAAGGGATGCCAATATTTACTAATATAAATATTAAAAATAATATACTAAATAAGGGCATAGGAATAGTAATTCCTCTATAATATTTTATAAGACGTGTATGGTGGCGTTCATATAAAAATGTAACTGCAATGAATAGGGCGGAACTTACTAAACCATGAGCTAACATTAAATAAATTGCTGCTATTAGCCCTTGTGTCGAGTGGCTAAATATTCCTAAAGTCACTAATCCCATATGAGCGACAGAAGAATAAGCAATTATTCGTTTAAAGTCTACTTGCCTACAAGTGGTTAAACTCCCATAAATTATAGCTAAAACACTAAGTGTTTGAATTAGAGGGGAAAAATATTCTGAAGCGTCAGGTAAAAGTGGTCAAGAAAATCGTAAAAAGCCATATCCCCCTAATTTTAATAAAATACCGGCCAAAATTACAGAACCGGCGACAGGGGCCTCTACATGTGCTTGTGGTAATCAAATGTGAAAGGGAATTTTTGGAATTTTTATAGCTAAACTAAAAAAGAAACCCATAAATATTAAATATTGAGCATATTTTGAAAAATTTAGACTACATAATGCTTGATAATCAGTTGTTCCTGTTAAACTATATAATGTAAAAATTCCTAGTAACATAAAAACTGAACCTATAAAGGTGTAAAAGAAAAAATAATATGCGGCTTGAACTTTTTCTTCTCGGGACCCTCAAATCCCTATAATTAGAAACATTGGTATTAAAATTCCCTCAAATAATATATAAAACCCAATTAAGTCTAATATGGTAAATACTCCTATTAATAAAATTTCTATCAAAAATAAACATAATAAAAATTCTTTAATTAAATATTTTATTGAATTTCAACTTATTAACACACAAATAGGGATTAAGAGCGCGGTCAGTATTACAAAAAAGATTGAAACCCCATCTACGCCAAAATTTATTGGTCCAAAGAGGGGCTCTATAATAATTCAATTGATTTTTTTTATAATTTGAATTTGACCTTCCCTATCAAATGAGGCCCATAATAAAATAGTAGCAGTAAGTGTAAACAAAGACCATTCTAATGCAATTTTTTTCAATTTTTCAGTTTTATCTCTTGAGGTTATTATAAGAAGAAATATCCCTATTAAAGGAAACATAAAAACCAAATTTAACATATCAGGGGAATGGGAATTGAACCCATAACCTTCTACTCCCAAAGTAGATAATCTACCAAYTGATATATTCCCTGAGGGTCGTCCATAGATGATGAGAATGGGATTTGAACCCATGAGCCCCTTGGGGCTTCAGTTTAGCAAACTGTTGCTTTACCATGCTCAGCCATCCCATCTCTTGTTCTCTCAATCTGCCGGATTAGTCTATAATTAAGTTAAATTTAGCGGGCCCAACTAAGTTGGGCCTGAATTTGCTAATTTTATTTAAAGGGCAAATAATATTAGAAAGGCCATCATTAAACAAAATAACCCCATAGCTTCTGATAAAGCAAAACCTAAAATAGCATAAGTAAACAATTGTTGTTTTAAAGAGGGATTTCTGGCGTAACCTATTATAAGGTTACCAAAAACAGATCCAATTCCTGCCCCACTTCCTGCTGCACCAATAGTGGCAGCCCCTGCGCCTACAAATTTGGCCGCACTTAAAATTTCTACAGTCATTTTATGTTTTTATGGACATAGGATTTTCCAGCCAATTTTTTGAATAATTAATGGCCGCATTAAAAGTTTTCATAGTCATGGAACATTTAATGGGAATTGAACCCATAACTTCTTCCTTACAAGGGAAATGCTCTACCTTTTGAGCTATAAATGCTTCTCTTCTAACCCCGGTTAAGGGGTAGGAATGACTATTTATTAATTTAATTGTAATAATTTGTTTTCTAAATTACTTATAAATGGGAACAATAATAAAAAGTAAGAAAAATAAAAGATTGAAGCCATTTGCCCAACTAAAATATAGGGATCTTCCACGGGTTGGCCTCCAATTCATGTTAATAAGAGAAAATCTGCAATAAAAAATCAAAAGAATAATTTACTTAAGGGTCTAAAAGTTAAACCTTTTAAATAACTTTGATGTAAAAAAGGCAATAGAAATAATATTAATAAASTTGAAGCTAAGGCCAATACTCCTCCCAATTTATTAGGAATTGAACGTAATATAGCATATGCAAATAAAAAATACCACTCCGGCATAATATGAACAGGAGTCACTAAAGGGTTAGCTTGTTGAAAGTTTTCGGGGTCTCCTAACTCATAAGGACATAAAAAAACCAACACTGCCGTTATTATTATTAATATAATTGCCCCGTATAGATCTTTGAATACATAATAAGAGTGAAATGGTATTTTATCTATATCGGATCGGACTCCGATTGGGTTATTTGATCCATCTACATGTAAAACAATTAAATGAATTACGGCTAATCCAGCTAATACAAAAGGTAATAAATAATGAAGACTAAAAAATCGATTTAATGTTGCATTTGATACACTAAATCCACCTCACACCCATTTTACTATATCTTCTCCAATATAGGGGATTGCAGATAATATATTAGTAATAACCGTTGCAGCCCAAAAAGACATTTGGCCTCATGGTAAGACATATCCTATAAAAGCAGTTCCCATCATTAGTATATATATAATTATCCCTACATTCCAAACCATAGTTTTTGTATAACTACCATAATAAATTCCTCTTCCTATATGTATATATACACATAAAAAAAACATAGAAGCACCATTAGCATGTAAATATCTCAAAATAAATCCATAATTAACATCTCGAGTAATATGTGCAACAGAAGAAAAAGCCAAACTTATATCTGAACAATAATGCATAGCTAATAATACTCCTGTGATAATCTGTATAATTAAACATACTCCTAATAATGATCCGAAATTTCATAAATAACTAATATTAGAAGGGGCCGGGAGATCTATAAAAATAGTGTTTATTATTGAAAAAACAGGATTTTCTTTTCTAAAGGCTTTAATCATAATATCTTCAAAAATAACCGCTGATGGTTATTGGAATAATAAGAGTGACGGGACTTGAACCCGCAAAATTTTGATCCTAAGTCAAATGTGTTTACCTTTTCACCACACTCAAGGGATTATTCAATAATGTAAAGGAATGTAGGTTGAGATGGAATTGAACCAACTATCCTGTTGTTATGAGCAACATGCTTTGCCAAATAAGCTATCAACCTTTCATATTAACTTAGAAAAATGAGAATAATAATGAGAGGGGGATTTGAACCCCCGACAGGAATCCTACTTCATTTACAGTGAAGCGCATTAGCCACTCTGCCATCTCATTAAAGGTCAACTATTCAAAATTTAATCGGCAAGATTGGATTTGAACCAATAACCTTAGTCTTATCAAGACTAAGCTTTTCCTATTAAGCTACATGCCGATTTGTACCATTGATGAGATTTGAACTCATAATAGTCAAATTTTAAATTTGATGTGTTTACCGATTCCACCACAATGGCTTATCCGTGGGGTTAAAAGGATGGCAACCCATTTAACCCGATAAGGATACCAGATATTAATATAACAAAAGCTAAACTTAAAGGTAAATAAGATTTTCATAAAAGAGCCATTAATTGATCATATCTGATTCTAGGCAATGTCGCGCGAATTCATATAAATAAAAAAATAATAAGTGCAACTTTTATTCSTAATCAAAAGAAATCATAAGTATCATTAAAAGGAGAAAGTCATCCGCCTAAAAATAATAATACGGTAAATGTCGACATTAAAATTATATGAGCATATTCTGCTAAAAAGAATAAAGCGAAAGACATAGAAGAGTATTCGACATTAAATCCCGACACTAACTCTGATTCTCCTTCTGTTAAATCAAAAGGTACCCGATTAGTTTCTGCTAAAGCCGAAACAAAAAACATTATTATTGCCGGGAAAAGAGGAGAAAAAAATCATATTGTGCTTTGGGCGAGGACTATTTTTGTTAGATTTAAAGAGCCGACACATAAAACTACAGAAATTATTATTAATCCAATAGAAACTTCATAACTAATCATTTGAGCTGCTGCTCTTATTGCTCCTAAAAAAGCGTATTTTGAATTACTAGCTCATCCAGACATTAATATCGCGTATACACTTATTGAGGAAACGGCAAATAAATATAAAATGCCTATTGATATGTCACTTAACATTACTCCCTGACCATAAGGGATTACAGCTCAAGCTATAAAAGCAAGAGTTAATGATAAAATAGGAGCAATAATATATAAACATATATTTGCATGATTGGGTATAATAATTTCTTTAGTAAATAACTTTAAACCATCTGCAAAAGGTTGTAATAATCCATAGATTCCTATTATATTAGGCCCTTTTCTAATTTGAATAGATCCTAAAACTTTTCGTTCGGCTAAAGTTAAAAATGCTATTGAAAGAAGCAAAGGAAGGAGGATAACAAAAATTTTTATAATAATTAAACTCATAATGCGTTAATAGGAGTTGAACCTATACTTAATAGTTTTGCAAACTATTGCAATACCAATTATGCTATAACGCCTGTATAAAGGAAAGAATGGGATTTGAACCCATGAACCCTTAAGAGGTTTCTGCTTTCAAGGCAATTGCATTAAACCACTCTGCCATCTTTCCGATTAGTTAGATGGTTAAGAATTTTCAACAAATTTATTCTTCCTTATCTTGTTTTATTATCATAAGAATAAAGATAAAGAAAGGCAAGATAGATCTACGTTAAAAGAAAAAATGAGTTTATATTTAAGTCGTTGATTATTTTCAACTAACCATAAAGATATTGGAACTCTTTATTTATTATTTGGGGTTTTTGCTGGTATGATAGGAACAGCATTTAGTATGTTAATTAGACTGGAGTTATCTGCACCAGGCTCAATGTTAGGAGACGATCATTTATATAATGTTATAGTAACGGCACATGCTTTTGTTATGATATTCTTTTTAGTAATGCCTGTTATGATAGGGGGTTTTGGTAATTGATTAGTTCCATTATATATTGGAGCACCAGATATGGCTTTCCCTCGGTTAAATAATATTAGTTTTTGATTATTACCCCCAGCACTAATTTTATTATTGGGGTCTGCTTTTATAGAACAAGGGGCCGGTACGGGTTGAACCGTCTATCCGCCATTATCAAGTATACAAACACATTCTGGGGGTTCGGTAGATATGGCAATATTTAGTCTTCATTTGGCCGGAATTTCCTCCATATTAAGCTCTATTAATTTTATAACTACAATTTTAAATATGAGGGCGCCAGGGATGACTATGGACAGATTACCTTTATTCGTTTGATCTATTTTATTAACAACAATATTATTAGTATTAGCATTGCCCGTTTTAGCTGGAGCAATTACTATGCTTTTAACCGATAGAAATTTTAACACAACATTTTTTGATCCAGCAGGCGGGGGGGACCCAATTTTATATCAACATTTATTTTGATTTTTTGGGCACCCAGAAGTATATATTTTAATTTTACCAGGATTTGGTATTATCTCACAAATTGTACCCACATTTGCGGCTAAAAAACAAATATTTGGTTATTTGGGTATGGTTTATGCCATGGCATCCATTGGGATATTAGGATTTATCGTATGGGCCCATCATATGTTTACAGTTGGAATGGATGTAGACACACGTGCTTATTTTACAGCAGCCACAATGATAATAGCAGTTCCAACAGGTATAAAAATATTTAGTTGAATTGCTACAATTTTCGGGGGTTATATCCGATTAGATACGCCAATGTTATGAGCAATTGGTTTTATCTTTTTATTTACTATTGGAGGTTTAACTGGTATTGTTTTAGCAAACAGTTCATTAGATGTCGTATTACACGACACATACTATGTGGTTGCACATTTCCATTATGTTTTATCAATGGGCGCGATTTTTGCTATATTTGGGGGATTTTATTATTGATTTGGTAAAATCTCAGGATATTGTTATAATGAAATATATGGAAAAATACATTTTTGATTGATGTTTATTGGGGTAAATCTAACTTTTTTTCCACAACATTTTTTAGGGTTAGCTGGGTTCCCAAGACGATACTCTGATTATGCAGACAGTTTTGCAGGATGAAACCAAGTTAGTTCTTTAGGCTCAGTAATCTCAATTATAGCAATTGTTTGGTTTTTATATATTCTATATGATACATATTGTCAAGAAGTAAAATTTGTAGGGTGAATGGAAAATAGTGGGCATCAGGCCTCTTTAGAGTGAATACATGACTCTCCACCTGCTCATCACACATATAACGAACTACCTTTTGTTTGCATTTTTTATAATTTGGATAAGCCCAGCCTTAATTAAACTTGGTGGGCTATCCTTTATAATAAGAAAATATGATACATATAAAGTTTTTATCTTTAGGTGCTCTTTGTGACGCCCCGGAGCCTTGACAACTTGGTTTCCAAGATGCCGCTAGCCCAATAATGGAAAATATTATCTTTCTTCACGACCAAATTATGTTTATTTTAATTATAATAATAATTACGGTTTTATGATTAATTATAAGAAGTCTAACAACCAAACATTATCATCGTTATTTAACAGACGGGACATTAATTGAAGTAATTTGAACACTAATACCGGCTGGTATTTTAGTTTTTATTGCGTTCCCTTCTTTAAAATTATTATATTTAATGGACGAAGTTATTGATCCAGCTTTAACAATTAAGGCGATCGGACATCAATGATATTGATCTTATGAATATTCAGATTACGGAACAGACACTATAGAATTTGATTCGTATATGATTCCAACTTCTGATTTAAACACTGGCGATTTAAGATTATTAGAAGTAGATAATAGAATAGTCGTACCTATCCAAACCCAAGTCCGAGTTCTGGTAACAGGGGCAGACGTATTACATGCATTTACAGTTCCATCTTTATCTATAAAAATTGATGCAGTTCCTGGTCGATTAAATCAAACAAGTTTTTTAATAAAACGACCTGGAGTATTTTATGGTCAATGTTCGGAAATATGTGGTGCCAATCACTCCTTTATGCCGATTGTTATAGAGGCAGTTTCTTTAGACAAATATATAAATTGAATTGCTGCTCAAACCGAATAACTTAATATGGAAAAGGGCTAATTTGGATTCTAACTCGAGCCTAACCTGGATTAAAATTAATCTTAACTCATAAGATAAGTCCGATAGTCCATGGTTAGGATTCAAGAGCCCGAATGGTGTGAAACTCATGTGGTAGAGTAATAGGCTTTTAACCTGATAGTTGTTGGTTCGAATCCAATCACACCATCATGCCACAATTAGATTTAACAAGTTTTTTAACACAATATACTTGAGTTTTAATTACTTTGTTTATTTTATTTTCCATTTTGGTTTCTTCAATATTACCTAAAATTCAACAACAATTAGCGGTTCGGTCTAAGCCCTATAGCCCGTCTCTTAATCTTGTGAGTTGAGAAGAAGCAAATGCGCAATTCAATATATTTAAACGACTTTTTTTACATAAACAAGATACACAATGTTAGCTGCCTATTTTGATCAATTTAATATAATAAGATTAATAACAATACAAGCCCTTTTTGAGGATTGACCCATAACCTTTACTAATTCTTCAATGATGATGGTAATTGCGATTATGGCCATTTTATTGTTATTAAAAGGAGATTGATTAATTCCACGTAGATGACAAATTTTAATGGAAATAATTTATTTAAATATACGCTCAGTTGTTAGAGATAATTTAGGAGCACCAGGGGAAAAATATTTTCCTCTTGTTTTAAGTCTTTTTCTCTATATAGGTATGTTAAACATATTGGGTTTATTTCCCTATATATTTACCCCAACAGTACATATAGTAATAACTTTTGGGTTGTCATTATCTATATTAATCGGAGTTATATTATTAGGTATAATAAAATTTAAATGAAATTTTTTAAGTATTTTTATGCCAGGCGGGGCCCCTTTAGCTTTGGCTTTTATACTTGTCCCTATTGAAACGCTTAGTTATTTATCCCGGGCTCTTTCATTAGGATTAAGATTAGCGGCCAATTTAACAGCAGGCCATTTATTATTTGCGATCATTTCAGGTTTTACTTTTACCATGTTAGCCAATGGCCTATTTGTATTAAGTTTATTCCCTATGTTAGTTATGTTATTTATTACTATATTAGAAATGGCCGTAGCAATAATTCAGGCCTATGTATTTAGTCTACTTACGACAATTTACTTAAGTGATACTATTGTATTACATTAACCCAACGGGGCGGTTGGGTCGAATAGTCTAAAGCCCGATCGATCGGGCTTAGTCCAAATCTATAGCTCAAGAGGTAGAGCATTTCCCTTCTAAGGAAGAGGTTGTAGGTTCAAATCCTACTGGGTTGAATTTGAAGATATTATGATACAACACTCTTATCATCCATATCATTTAGTGGACCCAAGCCCTTGACCATATATTGGCGCTTGTGGTGCTTTTTTTACTACAGTTGGGGCCGTGATGTATTTTCATTATAGTCAAAGTTGAGTTTTAATCTTAGGCCTGATGACATTAACTTTTACTATGATAGTTTGATGGCGAGACGTGATTAGAGAGTCGACATTTCAAGGCCATCATACGTTAATTGTTAAACAAGGATTAAAATATGGTATGATTTTATTTATTATATCAGAAGTTTTTTTATTTGTTTCTTTATTTTGAGCGTTTTTTCATAGCAGTTTAGCTCCCACAATTGAAGTAGGGGCAATATGACCTCCACGAGGAGTTTATCCCTTAAATCCTTTTTCCGTTCCACTATTAAATACTGCTGTTTTACTTAGTTCTGGCGCAACTGTTACTTGAGCCCACCATGCAATAATTAGTGGGGAAAGAAAAGAGGCGATAATAGGGCTTACTATAACAGTATTATTAGGAATTATTTTTACCGCATTACAAGCGATGGAATATTATGAAGCCCCCTTTACAATCTCAGATTCTGTTTATGGAACAACCTTTTTTATAACAACAGGAGCACATGGAGCCCACGTTTTAATTGGAAGTTCTTTTTTATTGGTATGTCTTTTTAGACTAATAAATCATCAGTTTACCAGACATCACCATTTTGGTTTTGAAGCAGCAGCATGGTATTGACACTTTGTTGATGTAGTATGATTATATCTTTTTATTTTTATGTATTGATGAGGGTCATAATATTCCAGCCGAGCTCAACTGTCAAGGAATTTTCCTGACAGTTTTTTAGGGGTTAGCCAAATGGTATGGCGTTAAGTTTTGGTCTTAAAGTTGCAGGTTCGACTCCTGCACCCCTATAATTTACTATTCGAATAGTCAACAAACGGGAATATATTAATGAGTAAGCAAAATTAGAAGATTAAGTTAATGGTAAACTGAAAGCCTTCAAAGTTTTTAATGTTGGTTCAAGCCCAACATCTTCTGTCAACCACGAATCAACTCGGTTAGGTTCTATTTAATCTTTGGGTTTATTGTAGAGTAAACTAATGGCTAGTTACCAGACTCATTATCTGGGTATATGGGTTCGACTCCTATCTCTACTTATTTAAGAATCTCCTCGTCGCATATGGAAAAGAAAAGATAAAATGTTTGAGATATACAATATAATTTTATATCCAGAAATTTTATTAAGCATAATTATATTAGGATTAGTAATTTATGGTATTAAATTGTCTACTTTCAAAGTATCAATCAGTTTTTTATTCATAGTTGGTGTATTAGTTTGTTTCCACCCCTCAAACAACATATTTAATATTCAGGCATTTGATGCCCTTCAGTTATCTAATGGTCTTTTGAGTATCAATAATTGAATGGTCATAATAAAATTAATAATAATAATTGGCTCAATTTCTATCTTATTAATAAGCTCTTTAGAAGATAAAACATCTCCTGTTTTAATATTAATTGTTACTCTTAGTTCTTTACTTTTAGTGTCCTCTATAAACTGACTTTCTTTATATTTAACATTAGAATTACAAACATTATCTTTATTTATTTTAGTAGCCTTAAAAAGAGATAGTGCTTATGGTACAGAAGCAGGCTTAAAATTTTTTGTGTTGGGGGCACTTTCTTCCGGCTTATTTTTATTTGGTTGCGCATTATTATATGGATTAACAGGAGAAACAAGCATACAAGGGATTTCCCAGGGGGCAAATATAATAAATTATGAAGAAAATTTATTATTATTAAGCGGAGAGGTTGGGAAAATTTTTATAACAATTTCCTTATTATTCAAATTATCTGCAGCTCCTTTCCATATGTGAGCCCCCGATGTATATGAAGGGGCCCCCGTTACCATTACAGCCCTATTAGCTACTATCCCGAAAATAGCAGGATTTGCTATTTTAGTTCAAATTGGACCTATAGTAAATGTAATATTAATTTGTGCGGTTCTCTCCATAATTTATGGATCTATTGGGGCATTAAATCAAACCAAAATAATGCGATTATTTGCTTATAGTGGAATAAGTCATATAGGGTTTATTTTATTCGGAATAGCAATCGGATCTTTTGAGGGTTTACAAGCAAGCCTAATTTATATGATAATTTATATTCTCATGTCAATTTGTAGCTTTTCAATTATCTTATCTTTAAACCTTTATAAAGGACTTTTAGTAGAATTAGGGGGGCTATCTAGAGATAATCCGGTTTTATCTATTACTTTAACTTTAACTTTTTTATCTATAGCCGGAATTCCGCCTTTAGCTGGATTTTTTAGTAAATGATTAATATTATTATCGGGCATATCTGCGGGTTATTATTTAATTTCTCTAATAATTGTAATTTGTTCAGTAATAGCAGGGGTTTATTATGTTAGAATAGTTAAAATAATAAAATTTCAAACAGGCTACCCCCTACTAATTTGACAAAAAGTGTTGAATAAAAGAAAAGATCAACTAGATTTTAAAAAATCTTTATTAATTGGTGTTTCTTTCTTTTTTATTTTATTTCTTATGATTTATCCTAACTTCTTACTTCAATTAACATATGATGCAACAATAAGCATATATTAAATAGAGTAAGAAGTTGATTTATTAATTGGTCGTGGCCAACCTTTTTTGAGTTGGCTCCCTATCGGGTTTATGATATTCCTTTAATACTCATAATTAAAGAAAATATGTATATATTAATACTTTTTTTGCCTCTATTAAGTGCTTTTATTTCGGGCTTATTTGGGAGAAAAATTGGAGCAAAGGGAGCCGGGATATTTACATCTAGTTGCATAACATTGACAATTATTATTTCTTGTTTTATTTTTTATGAAACAACATTAAGTTTGTCTACCACATATTTAAAATTGTGAAGGTGGGTTGATTCTGATTTATTGTCTACTGATTTTGGCTTACAATTTGATAGTTTAACTGCAATAATGTTAATTGTTATAACAAGCGTGTCTGCCTTGGTGCATATCTATTCAACTGGTTATATGGCAGGGGACCCCCACGTCCCAAGATTTATGAGTTATTTGTCTCTATTTACTTTTTTAATGATAGTTTTAGTTACTAGCGATAATTATATTCAATTATTTATTGGGTGAGAGGGTGTCGGGTTGTGTTCTTATTTATTAATTAATTTTTGATTTACTAGAATAAAAGCGAATAGAGCCGCAATTAAAGCAATGCTAGTTAATCGGGTAGGAGACATAGGGTTAGTTTTAGCGATGATAATGTTAATAAAGGAATTTGGGACATTAGAATTTTCTGTTATTAATGGAATTCTTATTGGTCCAATTAATAATATAAATTTAACTATAATATGTTTATTATTATTTCTTGGCGCTATTGGTAAATCAGCACAATTGGGATTACATACCTGATTACCGGATGCAATGGAGGGCCCAACTCCCGTTTCTGCTTTGATACATGCGGCCACGATGGTAACCGCGGGGGTGTTTTTAATCATCAGGTCTGCCCCGCTTTTTGAAAAAACGCCTTTAACGTTAATTTTTGTTACAATTATGGGGGCGCTTACGGCTTTTTTTGCTGCGACTAGCGGGTTAGTTCAAAATGATTTAAAAAAAGTCATTGCTTATTCAACTTGTAGTCAATTGGGCTATATGGTTATGGTTTGTGGGATATCTAATTATTCAATTAGTCTTTTCCATCTAATGAATCATGCGTTTTTTAAAGCACTTTTATTTTTAAGTGCCGGATCTGTAATACATGCTGTAAATGACGAACAAGATTTGCGAAAAATGGGGGGGCTCTTAAAATCAATACCCTTAACTTATGTTATGGTTTTAATCGGTTCTTTATCTTTAATGGGGTTTCCTTACTTAACGGGTTTTTATTCAAAAGACTTAATATTAGAATTACTTTTTGATAAATATTATATAGCCTTTGCTTATTGGTTAGGAAGTATCTCTGCTTTATTAACTGCCTTTTACTCTATAAGGCTAATCTATTTTACTTTTTTAACTAACCCTAATTCTAAAAAAGAGGTTCTGATAAATGCACACGAGTCTTCTTTAAATATTCTTTTCCCCTTATTTTTTTTAGCTTTAGGAAGTATTTTTGTTGGTTATTTAACTAAAGAAATAATATTATCAAATATAATTCACCCTATAATCCCAAATTATATAAAAATATTACCAGTTATTTTAAGTTTATCTGGTGGATTTTGCGCTTTGTTATTATATAACAGACTTTGGGGCTATTATGTTTTAATAGGGGCACAGGGGGAGACTTTTTATAATAAAGGCATTTATCATTCTATGTATACCTTTTTAAATTCTGCTTGACAATTTAATTATATAATTAATCATTTTATTATAGCCAATGTATGAAAATTTGGTCATTTAATTTCTTATAAAGTAATAGATAGGGGCTTATTAGAAATCTTAGGACCAAGAGGGATTTCATCTGTGATTATAAATATAACACAAAAAATTAGTAATTTACAATCGGGTATGGTATTTAATTATGCGCTAATCATGATAATCTTTACAACTTTATTTATTTCCGGGGTTGTATAAACCCCTTGGGGGTTTTAGCTCAATAGGTAGAGCATAGGCTTTGCAAGCATATGGTTACAGGTTCGAGACCTGTAGACTCCACCAAAAGCTTAAGGTTTTAGTTTTATTCCTATGGATAATCCGGTGATATAGTTTAAAAGGTAAAACAATTATCTCATACGTAATAAGATAGAGGTTCAATTCCTCTTTTCACCTAATAAAAGGCGCAGGTAGCTCAATAGGTAGAGCAAAACACTGAAAATGTTTAGGTTGTTGGTTCAAATCCAATCTTGAGCAATTCCCTTGATTTTGGGGAAAATAAAAAGCGTGCGGTACTTATCATACATGCTAAGGATAGAATTTATTGAATGATATATTCATTGGGGAATTTTGAATTGTATATTCGATGTTGTCCTGGACAGGTGAGTAATATTCTGGAACTAACCGAGCCCTCGCGGGGGTTTGATAGGCCGGAATCGTATTAGGTTGAAGGAGAAATAATAACCTCCTTGCCGAAAATGCGTAGCCGAAAGGCCACACTTTCACTGAAATAAGGGGAAGACTCATAAAGAGGCAGCAGTAGAGAATCTTGTGCAATATATGAAAGTATGACACAGAGATATCGCATATATGGGCTGTCTAATATACGTGCCAGCAGATGCGGTTATACGTAAGGCCTAAGTTTTTATTGTAAAACAGGTGTAAAGGGTGTGTAGGTGATTAATAATTTAGAGTTAAAAAGAAGTAGATAGAACTTTTATGTAACGGTAGAATGTTTTAATATAAAATGGAATACCAAAGGCGAAAGTAATCTACTAGCTTTAACTGACACTGAGACACGAAAGCATGGGGAGCTAATAGGATTAGATACCCTAGTCGTCCATGCTGTAAACGATGAATATTAGATATATAGAAAATGTGTCTTGAAAAACTTCCAAATTCCACCTGAAGAGTACGATTGCAAGATTAAAATTCAAAAAATTTGGCGGTTCACTATTCCAATTAGAGGAGCGTGTAGTTTAATTCGATGTTACACGAGAAACCTTACCAAAACTCGAACCCTAACCGGAGAATAAAGATTAAAATAAATCCAAGTTAGGCCAGGTATTGCATGGCCGTCGTCAGTTCGTGTTGTGAGAGAAATAAAACGGACTTAACCCTTTAATGTAAGTCGGTATATTATTAATAATTAAATTAAAAGGACGACGTCAGGCCCTTATGATCTCTATGTTTTGGGCAGCGTATGCGCTACAGTGTTTTAGATAAAGGGGGGGATAAAAAGGAAATAAAACTTTAAAATATTACTCGAAAAGAAAATTGAAATAATTTCTTGAAGTTGGATTTAATAGTAATCGAAAAGTAGAGCGTTTCGGTGAATATGGCCCTAGTGTTCGTACAAATCGCCCGTCAACTCTGCCTAGTAAAAAAGCTCAWAGTATAAAAAGAAGCTAGAATCTAATAGCCCGTATAATAAAATAAATTATCGGCACTTGGAAAGTCATTATTTTAGTCGGATTTAATATTACAGTAATTTTATAAGGCTGAGTAAGTCGTAACACAGCGAGGGTATTGGAAGATGTCCTCGGACTTATGTACACATAGTTTAATTGGTAAAATATTTGACTTCCAATCAATTGATGCGGGCTCAAGTCCCGCTGTGTGCACTAACCGAACTCAGCTATGCAGGCTAGGTTTAATTTTATCAGGTGTTTAGCTCAGTTGGCAGAGCTTTGTGTTTACACCACGAGGGTCGAAAGTTCAATTCTTTCAACACCTAGAGGTTAGTATAAATTAGTTACGAAAGGATAACTCGGATGCTATAAAGGACGTTATTAAATACGAAAAATCAGTATCGATAACGGTAATAACTGAGTCTCCCAGAAAACCTAAAGGCAAATGCCTTATAGTTGCCCTAAAAACTGAAACATCTTAGTATTAGGAGAAAAAATCAAGCGAGACATTGTAAGTAGTGGCGAGCGAACACAAGTCATATTTTAACCCATAAAATTAATTCGTAGGATAAGACTTATCTTACAGTTAAGCCCAACCTGTGATTGGGCCCCAAAGGGGGTAACAGGCCCGTATATATAAAATACTCCTCTCCAACCTATGGGGTTAGTTGAGGCCCTTCGGGA